CTTGGAAGAAGAAGTAGAAAAAGGAATAAATATAGTGATAATTTGATTCTTCGTCGCCGTAGTAAATAGGCGAGAAAATCGAATTTGTTTCTTCGTCTTTACAAAAAATAAATAAAAAAAAAATAGGAGTAATTAATTGTGACACGTTCACTAAAAAAAAATCCTTTTGTAGCGAATCATTTATTAAGAAAAATAAATACACTTAACACAAAAGCAGAAAAAGAAATAATAGTAACTTGGTCCCGGGCGTCTACCATTATACCTACAATGATCGGACATACTATTGCTATCCATAATGGAAAGGAGCATTTGCCTATTTATATAACGGATCGTATGGTAGGACACAAATTAGGAGAATTTGCACCTACTCTGAATTTCCGGGAGCATGCGAAAAATGATAATAGATCTCGTCGTTAATAATAAAATAATAAAATATAGTTCATTAATGAGAGGTGAACCTTATGGTTATGATAGATAAGAGAAAGGTGAACCCATATACAGAAGTATACGCTTTAGGCCAACACATATGTATGTCTGCTCACAAAGCAAGAAGAGTAATTGATCAAATTCGTGGGCGGTCCTATGAAGAAACACTTATGATACTAGAACTCATGCCTTATCGAGCATGTTATGCCGTTTTAAAATTGGTTTATTCTGCAGCAGCAAATGCTACTCACAATAAGGGTTTCAACGAAACAAGTTTAATCATTAGTAAAGCCGAAGTCAACGAGGGTACGACTGTGAAAAAATTAAAGCCCCGAGCTCGAGGACGGAGTTATCCAATAAAAAGATCTACTTGTCATATAACTATTGTATTGAAAGATATATCTTTAGATGAACGGGAAGAAATAGATAAAAACTATAAATTAGAGACGAGGAATACTTATACAAATAAAAGTGGGGGATTATGGGACAAAGGATAAATCCACTTGGTTTCAGACTTGGTACAACCCAAAGTCATCATTCTCTTTGGTTTGCACAACCAAAAAATTATTCAGAGGATCTACAAGAAGATAAAAAAATACGAGATTGTATCAAAAATTATGTACAAAAGAATATGAAAATATCCTCTAATGTCGAAGGAATTGCTCGTATAGAGATTCAAAAAAGAATCGATTTGATTCAGGTCATAGTCTATATGGGATTCCCCAAGTTATTAATAGAAGACAAGGCTGGAAGAATCGAAGAATTACAGATGAGTGTACAAAAAGAACTCAATTGTGTAAACAGAAAACTCAACATTGCTATTAAAAGAATTGCAAATCCTTACGGGCACCCCAACATTCTTGCAGAATTTATAGCCGGACAATTAAAGAATAGAGTTTCATTTCGCAAAGCAATGAAAAAAGCTATTGAATTAACGGAACAGGCAGGTACAAAGGGAATTCAAGTACAAATTGCGGGGCGTATCGACGGAAAAGAGATTGCACGTGTTGAATGGATCAGAGAAGGTAGGGTTCCTCTACAAACCATTCGAGCTAAAATAGATTATTGTTCCTATCCAGTTCGAACTATCTACGGGGTATTAGGCATCAAAATTTGGATATTTGTCGACGAAGAATAATATTGACTTGTATTTAGTTCTATACTGGTTAAAAAACAAAAAACGACAAACTCTTTCACTCTTTTTCTGTTAAATAAAAAAATGAACAATTCTACAAGGTTGAATAAAAATTCGATTAATCGTTTGATATAATTGCTATGCTTAGTGTGTGACTCGTTGGTTTTTTTAGGATTGGGATTCAAAAAAATGGACTGGTCCATAGTACGAACTGATAACTATAGAACTAATAACCAACTCACCGCGTCGCATTATCTGGATATAAAAAACCAGTCAAGATATGATATATGAGTCATATCATTGTAGCAACTGAAATCTTTTTTTGCATAAAAAAAAAAACCAATTATGAGATTGTAAAGCAATAAAAGTATACAGATAAATGGAAGGTTGAGAGAAAGATAGAAAAATAATATCAATGATATATGATTCCAATATGTAAGGTCTATGAGTCATCTCATATAAAGGGAATGTAATAAAGCATCAATACTGATTAATCCATAATTAGACAAATCCATGCATAGAACAAAAAATAAAGAGCCCCGAGCCAATAAAGACTAAGAGGCTTGACTCAAGAATCAATTTTATTTTCATTAGGGGCTCCGTTGTAGAATTCAGACCTAACCATTAATCGAGAAGTGATGAGAACGAGAGAACCTGTGAGTGCATAAGATTCTATTGAAAACGAATCCTAATGATTCATTGGGAGGATGGCGGAACGAACCAGAAACCCATTCATTTATTCTGAGAAGTCGTATCATAGACTAATCTTACAACTGAATGTTGAAAGAGTAAATATTCGCCCGCGAATTTTTTTATTTCGAAATTTTAGTTGATTCGATATAATATATAATAATAGATATGATAATAAAAGAAAAAAAAAATAAAGATGCATTCTAACGTTATACCAAAACGACATTATCTATAAATAGAATACGTGTTTAATTTTAATTATAAATTATATATATTAAAACATAAAAAATTTCTAATTTATAATAGATTTGATTAAATTTCAAGGAATCTCACGATTCCGTATATTATTCATCGTCTATATTATTTTTTAATCGTTTAATTCGTGAGGAGCTGGATGAGAAGAAATTCTCATGTCCGGTTCTGTAGTAGAGATGGGTGGAATTGATAAACAACCATCAACTATAACCCCAAAAGAACCAGATTCCGTAAACAACATAGAGGAAGAATGAAAGGAATATCTTATCGAGGCAATCGTATTTGCTTCGGTAGATACGCTCTTCAAGCGCTTGAACCCGCTTGGATCACATCTAGACAAATAGAAGCAGGGCGTCGAGCAATGACACGAAATGCACGCCGCGGTGGAAAAATATGGGTACGCATATTTCCAGACAAACCTGTTACAGTAAGACCTACAGAAACACGTATGGGTTCGGGGAAAGGATCTCCCGAATATTGGGTAGCTGTGGTTAAACCCGGTAGAATACTTTATGAAATGAGCGGAGTAACAGAAAATATAGCCAGAAGGGCTATTTCAATAGCGGCATCAAAAATGCCTATACGAACTCAATTCATTCTTTCAGGATAGAAATGTAGAAACAAAGGAAAAGGGTTTTTTGGATGAAAAAAAAACAATTGCAGGTTTTTTTGTTTTGAACAAATAATATTTCTTTTTTTTTTTTTAGACCTTTGCATTGAAAAAGAAAAAACCGATAAATAAAAAAAATGATATGATTCAACCTCAAACCCATTTGAATGTAGCGGATAACAGCGGGGCCCGAGAATTGATGTGTATTCGAATCATAGGGGCTAGTAATCGACGATATGCTCATATAGGTGATGTTATTGTTGCTGTAATCAAGGAAGCAGTACCAAATACACCTCTAGAAAGATCAGAAGTGATACGAGCTGTAATTGTACGTACTTGTAAAGAACTCAAACGCGACAACGGTATGATAATACGATATGATGACAATGCTGCAGTTGTTATTGATCAAGAAGGAAATCCAAAAGGGACCCGGATTTTTGGCGCGATCGCCCGGGAATTAAGACAGTTAAATTTCACCAAAATAGTTTCATTAGCGCCCGAAGTATTATAAGGGAAAAACGTAATGTAATATAGTTATAGTATTTGAATGAAATCGATTAATTAGTAGATTGTTTATATATCACGTATATACCTTTAATAATTCAGAAATAAAGATAAAGAAAAAAAGAAAAAGAGCATGTTGATTATATCAAAACTCGGGGGCAACAAAAATTTTAGTTTATCATGAGTAAAGACACTATTGCTGACATAATAACCTCTATACGAAATGCTGACATGAATAAAAAAAGAACAGTTCGAATACCATCCACTAACATCACTGAAAATATTGTTAAAATACTTTTACAAGAAGGTTTTATTGAAAACGTGAGAAAACATCAGGAAAGCAATAAATATTTTTTGGTTTTAACACTACGACATAGAAGAAATAGGAAAAAGCCATATAAAAATGTTTTAAATTTAAAACGGATCAGTCGACCCGGTCTACGAATATATGCTAACTATCAACGAATTCCTAGAATTTTAGGCGGAATGGGGGTTGTAATTCTTTCTACTTCTCGAGGCATAATGACAGACCGAAAGGCTCGAATAGAAGGAATCGGTGGAGAAATTTTGTGTTATATATGGTAATCTTTCTGATATCCAAACTATACGTGGAACTTTCATATTTGTGAAAAAAGAGAAAGGGGGTAATATTACGCCTCTAGTTGATACTTCAAAGAAGTTTTACCTGGAATGAAACAACAAAAATGGATTCATGAGGGTTTAATTACTGAACAACTTATAAATGGTATGTATCTTCCGGGCTCGTTTAGATAATGAAAATCCTATTCTGGGTTTTGTTTCGGAAAGGGTTCGACGCAGTTTTATACGTATACTACCAGGAAATAGAATAAAATTAAGGCAAGTCCTTATGATTATGATTCAACCAAAGGACGTATAATTTATAGACTCCAAAGAACAGACTCGAATGATTGGTTGGTTTTTTCAATTGCAACATCCTTTTCGCGGGGATACAGTTCGAAGTTAAAAATTTCAAGAAACTTATTTTCTTCCAATTAAGAATTAATAAAAGGAATGAAAAATATGAAAATAAGGGCCTCCGTTCGTAAAATTTGTGAAAAATGTCGATTGATCCGTAGGCGGGGACGTATCATAGTAATTTGTTCCAACCCGAGACATAAACAAAGACAAGGGTAATCTTTCTAAAACAAAAAAACTCTCGAAATCTAAAGGACACGATGTACAAATAAATAAGTAAAAAAAAATAAGGATCTGTTTTGACATGAAATGGATATATCCATATATCTCTGACTTATATTTATGAGATGATAAAATATGGCAAAACCTATACCAAAAATTGGTTCGCGTAGAAATAGGCGCATTGGTTCACGTAAGAATGCGCGTAGAATACCAAAGGGAGTT